GGGTAAAAGGATGTCTTGAGCAGTTACATCTCCAGGACCTTTGACACAAATAAACGCGTCACGAGTTCCATACAGATTACTTCTCAATACAATTTCTTTCAAATTCATTAAAATTTCATGTACTGATTCTTGAATACCTACTATGGTAGAATATTCATGTGGAATTTTCTCAGATTTTGCGCGTGTAATACATGTTCCTTCTGTTTCTCCAAGCAAAGCTCTTCGCATTGCAATGCCTATTGTGTCGGCTTGACCTTTCATAAGCGGAGACAGAACAAAGCGTCCATAATAAAGGCGCTTACTGTCTGCTCTCGATTCAACACACTTCCACTGGAGTGTCCGAGTAGATACTTTTACTTTCTCTCGAACCATAGTAATATTATTTGATCAGATCTTTGAGTCATTTATTTCTCTTGAAATCTCTTCAATGTTTATTTCTACACCCGTCTTTTTTTAGGGGGTCTGCAGCCATTATGTGGCATAGGGGTTACATCCCGTACGAAACTTAAAAGTATACCACTTCTACGAATAGCTCGTAATGCTGCATCTCTTCCGAGACCCGGACCTTTTATCATGACTTCTGCTCGTTGCATACCTTGATCCGCTACTGTTCGAATAGCATTTCCTGCTGCGGTTTGAGCAGCAAATGGTGTCCCTCTTCTTGTACCTCTGAATCCACAAGTACCGGCGGAGGACCAAGAAATCACCCGCCCCCGTACATCTGTAACAGTCACAATGGTGTTGTTGAAACTTGCTTGAACATGAATAACGCCCTTTGGTATTCGACGTATACTTTTACGTGAACCAATACGTCCAGTCCTACGTGAACCATTTCTTGTTATAGATTTTGCCATATGTTATCATTTCATAAATATAAGTCAGAGATATATGGATATATCCATTTCATGTCAAAACAGATCTTTTATTTTGATTTGTTCATCGGTTCCTTTAGAGAGTTCCTTTTCGAAAGATTATCCTTGTCTTTGTTTATGTCTCGGGTTGGAACAAATTACTATAATTCGTCCCCTCCTACGGATCAGTCGACATTTTTCACAAATTTTACGAACGGAGGCCCTGATTTTCATAGTTGTTATTCCTTAAACTGAATTTCGAATGTACTTATTGGAAGAAAATAAGTTTCTTGAAATTTTTGAACCGTGAATTGTATCCCCATAGTAAGGAATGTTGAAAAAGCATCTAATCATTCGAATCCTTGTTGTGGAGTCTATAAATTATACGTCCTACATTTGAATCATAACGACTTACTTCAATTTTGATTCTATCTCCAGCTAGTACATGTATAAAACAGTGTCGAACCCTTCCTGAAACAGAATTTCGAATTTGACTTCATTATCCAAACGAACCTGGAGCATACCATTGGGAAGTGATTCAGTAATTAAACCTTCATGAATTCTTTTTTGTTCTTTCATTCCAGGCAAATCCTCCTTGAAGTATCAACTAATGTAGGAGGAGTGATATTAGACAATTTTTTTTCTTTTTTTTCACAAATAGGAAGTTCTGTATCCAATTCGGATAGTAGAAAGATTACCATATATAACACAAAATTTCTCCGCCGATTCCTTCTAGTCGAGCTGCCCGGTCTGTCATTATACCCTGAGAAGTAGAGAGAATTACAATCCCCATCCCGTCTAAAATTCTAGGAATTCGTTGATAGTTAGAATAGATTCGGAGACCTGGTCGACTGATTCGTTTTAAATTGAAAAGAGTTCTATTTCTATATGGCCCTTTCCTATTCCTTCTATGTCGTAGGGTTAAAACCAAAAAAGATTTGTTGTTTTCCACAAGTTTCCTTACATTTTCGAGAAAGCCCTCTCGTAAAAGTATTTTAACAATGTTTTCGGTGATGTTAGTAGACGCTATTCGAACCATTCCTTTTCTATCCATGTCAGCATTTCGTATAGAAGTTATTATGTCAGCAATAGTGTCCTTGCCCATGATAAACTCAAATTATTGTTGCTTCCGAATTTTGATATAATCAACATGTTCTTTTGTTTAGGAAAATTATTAAAAGTATATGCGTGAGACATAATCTACTAATTTATTTTATCTATTTTATTTATCTATTTGAATTCAATACTATCACTCTATTGCGGTCTCATCTTATATCTTATAATACCTCAGGTGCTAATGAAACTATTTTAGTAAAATTTAACTGTCTTAATTCCCGGGCGATCGCGCCAAAAACTCGAGTGCCTTTTGGATTTCCTTCTTGATCAATGACAACTGCCGCATTGTCATCATATCGTATTATCATACCGTTGTCACGTTTGAGTTCTTTACAAGTACGTACAATTACAGCTCTGATCACTTCTGATCTTTCTAGAGGTGTATTTGGTACTGCTTCCTTGATCACAGCAACAATAACGTCACCAATATGAGCATATCGGCGATTACTAGCTCCTATGATTCGAATACACATCAATTCTCGGGCCCCGCTATTGTCTGCTACATTCAAATGGGTTTGAGGTTGAATCATATCATTTTTTTAATCTGTTTTTTTTAATTTCAAAAATGTCAAAAAAGTAAAGCAAGGGGCGAAGTCAAAAAAAACCTGAAATTGTTTTTTTATACCCAGGACTTCTTTCCTTTGGTTTTCCATTCCTAGTCAGAAATAATGAATTGAGTTCTTATAGGCATTTTGGACGCCGCTATTGAAATAGCCTTTCGAGCTATATTTTCGGCTACTCCACTCATTTCATAAAGTATTCTACCCGGTTTAACCACAGCTACCCAATATTCGGGGGATCCTTTCCCCGAACCCATACGGGTTTCCGTGGGTCTTACTGTAACCGGTTTGTCTGGAAATATACGTACCCATATTTTTCCACCACGGCGTACATTTCGTGTCATTGCGCGGCGCCCCGCTTCGATTTGTCTAGATGTGATCCAGGCGGGTTCAAGTGCTTGAAGAGCATATCTACCGAAACAAATATGATTACCTCGAGAAGATACTCCTTTCATTCTTCCTCTATGTTGTTTACGGAATCTTGTTCTTTTGGGGTTATAGTTGAAGGTTCTTTCGCAAGTCCATCTCTACTACAGAACTGGACATGAGAGTTTCTTCTCATCCAGCTCCTCGCGAATGAAACGACTAAAAAAGATTTTATCAAGATATACATATATTTAATAAAGAATATATATAAAGAATATATTGAATCACAGTCATAGGATTCTTTGAAATCTCATCTACATCTAATTAATCTATTCGAATTTTGTATATCGTGTTTAGATCTATAATTAAACATGTATTCTATTTATAGATAATGTCAATGTCGTTTTTTTTTATAATGTTATAAGGAATCCTTATTTGGTTTTGTCTTTTATCATATACGATCGACCAAAATTGATCAATCCAATAAAATAAAACTTTCGCGGGCGAATATTTACTCTTTCAATATTGATTTTAGTTGTAGGGTTAGTCCACGACCTCTCAAAATAAAAGACTAGGTCCCTGGTTCGTTTCGCCATCCCACCCAATGAATCATAAGATTCATTTTCAATAGAATCTTCTGCATTCACGGGTTCCGTCGTTCCCATTGCTTCTTGATTAATGGTTAGGTCTGAATTCTCCAATGGAGTCCTTAATGAAATTTGTTCTTAAGTCAATTTTCTCAGTCTTTATTGGCTCGAGGCTCTTGATTTTTTTGTTCTATGCGCGGATTCAGCTAATTATGCATGAATCATTATTGATGCTTTATTACATTGCTTTTTATGAGATGACTCATAGACCTTACATATTGGAATCATATATCATTGATATTTTATTTCTCTCTTTCTCTCATCCTTCCGTTTATCCGCATACTTTTCTATTTCGCTTCACAACTTATAACTTTACAACTCATAATCAGATTGATTTTTTTATGTTTATGCAAAAAAGGATTTCAGTTGCTACAATGATATGACCAATATATTATATCTTGACTGGTTCTTTGGATCCAGATAATGCGAAGCAATGGGTTGGTTATTAGTGCTATAGTTATTAGTTCATACTATGGGCCGGTCCATTTTTTTGAATCTTAGTCCTAAAAAAACCAACGAGTCACACACTAAGCATAGCAATTATATAAAACGATTAATCGAATTTTTATTCAACCCTATAAAATTTAAAAATTGCTCATTTTTGTTTTGATTGAATATAAAAGGAATGAAAGGGTTTGGCCTTTTTTGTTCTATTTCGATCACTGGGTAGAAGGGACAGACACGTAAAGTCTTATTATTCTTCGTCTACAAATATCCAAATTTTGATTCCTAATACCCCGTAGATAGTTCGAACTGTATAGGAACAATAATCAATTTTAGCTCCAATGGTTTGTAGAGGAACCCTACCTTCTCTGATCCATTCGACGCGTGCAATTTCTTTTCCGTCGATCCGCCCCGCAATTTGTACTTGAATTCCTTTTGTATCTGACTGTTCAGTTAATTCAATAGCCTTTTTCATTGCTTTGCGAAAAGAAACTCTATTCTTTAATTGTCCGGCTATAAATTCTGCAAGAATATTAGGGTTTCCATAAGGATTTGCGATTCTTGTAATAGCAATGTTTAGTTTTCGGTTCGCACAATTAAGTTTTTTTTGTACATTCATTTGTAATTCTTCGATTCTTCGCGGTCGATTTTCTAGTAATAATTTTGGGAATCCTATATAGATTATGACCTGAATTAGATCGATTCTTTTTTGAATCTCTATCCGTGCAATGCCCTCAACACTAGAGGATATTCTCATATTTTTTTGTACATAATTCTTAATAGAGTCTCGTATTTTTTGATCTTCTTGTAGACCTTCAGAATAATTTTTTGGCTGTGCAAACCAAATAGAATGATGACCTTGCGTTGTACCAAGTCGGAAACCAAGTGGATTTATTTTTTGTCCCATAACCCCCCACTACTATATGTATCATGACATGTAAGATTTGTGTTTTTATTTTGATTTATCAATCCTGATTTTTTTGAGTACATGAAAAATTCTTCATATTCGTCATAGA